GGCTGAGTGGACCAAAGCGTCGGATTGCTAATCCGTTGTACGAGTTATTTGTACCGAGGGTTCGAATCCCTCTCTTTCCGTTTCCGTTGATTACTTGATATTTTTTTTCTTTCAAATTTTGAAAATCCCTTTTCTTTTTTTTTATAGTTCATTTTTTTAGTTAAATGCATGAAATAGATAAAAACCTAAGAAAAAAAAAAAGAAAGTAAGGAAAACAACCCCCTTTTTTATTCTTCACGTCCAGGATTACGTCCTGGATCGTTAGATAGGAATCCAAAGATGAAAAGAGAAACAAAGAATATTACTACTGTGTAAACGAAAAGTTTGAGAGTAAGCATTACACAATCTCCAAGATCTTAAAAAAAAAATAGATCGTCCATTTTTATACCACATATCCTAATTTGACACTTAAGATAATGAAGTGCTTTCTCAAAATACAAAAGAATTTTCATAAATTCATTTATCATAAGAGTCGTTCATTACTCAAATTTGCTTTCATACCCAAAATTGGGAGGATCCTATCCTACGAAGGTAAGGCCTTTCACTTCAAAAAGGGGTTAGAGTGGGGAAATGCAGTGATTCATATTTTTCGTGTCTACTCAAAAGTTTCATGTTGAAATTAAGGGTAACACTTATCTGATCTTTTCAATCGTTCGAATTTCTTAAAGGAATTTTTCATTTTCTAGGATAGTATTAAAGATCTTATCGAAAACTTACGGCAGCTTGCCAAACAAAGGCTAAGAGAAAAAAAAGCACAGGTATAACTGGCATAAAATCTACAATTGGATTCAAAAAAGCATAGGCCTCTGGTAATTTTGCGAAGAAAAAACTACTCGAATAAAGGGCAGAATTAATACAGATCAAATTAAAGATATTAAGCATAATAAACTTTTTATTTTGTTCTTGGAGATAATTGTATTTTGGTTGAGTTATTGATATAAGTAAAAACGAAAAGAGAAAGGTAGAAAAAATCTTTCCTTTTCTTTGAGCTTACCCAACCAAAAATCCTGCAATTCTCAAAGGAGAATAGAAGAAATTTGACTTTCAATACAATATAATATCTTAATTGAATTCTATGTAATGAGCAATAAATTCAATATAATTCTATATCTATCCGTGTCAAAATCCTAACAACAATCTAATCCTTTCTAAAAATTAAATATTTGGACTAGAATTGACGACAAACCAATACCGCTATTATTCTTTAATAGTGTTAAATAATAGTGTTAAATCGAAATTTAAATGGGGCGTGGCCAAGCGGTAAGGCAACGGGTTTTGGTCCCGCTATTCGGAGGTTCGAATCCTTCCGTCCCAGAGCATATTCATTCTATCAGAATACAGATTTTTTTTTTCAAAACAAAAAAATTTCCAATTTCTACAAAATAAATAAAATAAATATAAGGATTCATTTCTAATTTTCATAAAACTTCTTCAGAAAAATATCTTAGAGAAAGAAAAAACATACATTACTATGTACCGACTGAACCAATGACTATTCATGATTCTGTAATGGAATCCATTCTATACCGGCTCCAAATTAGATAAATGTTATGGTAAAACTTCGTTTGAAACGAAGTGGTAGAAAGCAACGTGCGACTTGAAGGACACGATCCGTTGTGGATTCTTCGATCCACCGTTTTATATCGAAATGAAAGTGCTCTTGGCTCGACATCACTTGTTCTGCTAAACTACCCTTTTTGTTGGGTTGTAACGTAAATAGTATAGGATGGAGCTCGAGTATAAAGTATTGACTTATTTCTTAGGGCAAGGATCTAGGGTTAATATCAATCTATAAAATAGAAGAACTTCGTAAGTATATTTTCGATATAGAAACGAAAGGTTCCGGAGTTTCCAATCCAAAAGAAAAGGAAAAATTCTTGGAATTAAGAAAATGCTTTCGGTACAAAAAGTGTATTACTGGGAATCCAATGTTTGGATGATTCTTTGAAAAAGGTCACAAAAAGGGTATGTTGCTGCCATTTTGAAAGGATTCAAAATTACCGAAGTCATGTCTAAACCCAATGATTAAAAATAAGGATATTAAAGGATACCAGAACAAGAAAACACCTTTTCAATTGTATCAATAACTGCCCCAGAATGAGGAATTCAAATTTGAATAAAAATTTAGTAAAAAGAAAGGGATTTAAAGACCACTCAATAAAAGAAATATTAAAAATATTTTTTTTTTCCAACTTGAGTTATGAGTACAAATGGTTTTTGCCTTTCAGAAAAGAAGGAGAAAGGCGGAAGGGAACTTAAATTATAGTATAATTACACCCATTTGCCATTGGAATTCTATACATAAATAGAGCCTCAAATCATTTTTATTGAGCCGTACGAGGAGAAAACTTCCTATACGTTTCTGAGGGGGGGTATTGTTCATCTAAATCTATCCCAATGAGCCGTCTATCGAATCGTTGCAATTGATGTTAGATTCCGAAGAGAAGGAAGAGATCTTCGGAAAGTGGGTTTTTATGATCCAATAAAGAATCAAACTTAT